GTAGACCAGGTGAACCGAAGTGAGTCTAAAGACTACGTAAAGTGGGAATCAGGACAAAGAAAGAGCCCCACCTTTCCTTTCTTCCGGGAGCTGCTTCTTGTTCACAGCCCCTAGCTCGACTAGCTCATCATCATTTCTGTTTTCATGAATGGGGGCAGTTGCTGCTGCTTGGCACCAAGATGCCCGAGTGCGCCATGGTACGTCTGACCTTTCTGGTGAACTTGCCCACCTTCTTTGGTGATTTATTGCGCCCAAGATGAAGAGCTCTGACTTTAGCGGATAGACCCAATCCCACCGAAGAAGCGACGGGCTATCTTTCTTCCCCTTTCGAATCTTCCTAATTATAGTGACGGTAGCCTTTGAATCGGCTCTTGTCTTAATTACCGAAAAGCTACCTTTCCAAGAGTCAGGAGAGCCCGGAAAGTGACTGAACGACCTTCTCCTAGGGACTTCCCTGTCTCAGGTCCGATTCCTACTGACTTTTTTCTTGGTTTACTCGGACTTTTTACTCGACTTCTCTCTATCTTCTTCAGTCATCTTGGTGCCTTGAGCTGGGAAAACTCCTCAATCGGCGGGTATGGGATCGATTTCATTTAAGATGCCCTTCTCTGATCCTTCTCATTCCGTGAAGGCCTTTCCCACTCTTGACAAAGGGCTTCCATTGGGATTAGTTGAAAAAGTTTAGTTCTCAGCTCCTTCTCTCTTCTCCTTTTCCTGACTTTCTACTCCGGCTACAGAGCCTTATAAATGCCATGAAGCTTAGCCGAACTACTTGGCTTTGGCTCGGCTCAAAGAAAGAACTGGGTCACTGAGCCCTTTTGAGGTAAGAAGAGCTCCTATTTGAACTAACATCGGATACCTGCTTTAAGAAGACTTGCTAAAGGGAGCGCTGTCTCTCTTCTGTGTAAATCCGAGATTGGATTGAGAGAAAAGGGCTGGGCCAAGCCTTGATTCATCTCTCCTTTAATTTAATGGGTTCACTCGATACCTCGATACAAAGGGTCTAAGACCGCACGGGAATGCATCAAGTCAATTCAGGATCATCAACATTTCTTAGACCTTGATCTTAAAGAGAGAGAAAAAAAGCGGTGACTTCAGCGACTTGCTCTCATTCTTTGCTCGAACAAAGGACTTAGCTGACTGGTCGCACTCAATAATGCTAGTTTAGTTGGCTTCCTGCCTTGATCGACAGCGCACTCTGGGGGGATGCCTCTTCCAACAAGGGATCCTATCCACTCAAGCGCATTGGATCGTTGGTTAGCGTGGGCATCTCACTCCCTCCAGCATTGCGAATGTCACATTGGGCGTCGGGCCGAGTGAACCCCTTTTGATAGACGAGCTTAAGCTAGGTTCAGAAGAGATAGATGGGTGTGTAGAATGTGATACCTCATTTCGATGCATAGCCCTTTCATCAGTATGGGGCGAAGCCAGGAGGAGGGGCCCTTCTTACAGCCCTAGTCTAGTCTCAGGCCCGATGCGAAGAGATAAGCTTATAACGATCGTGACCTTCAAATGGGTTGTCTTTCCACTAATGGAGAAGGAGCAAAGTAACGTAGTGAAGGTGGTAGGGCATGGCCCATCACACTGTTGGATTCTCCCGATCTTTGATGAGCTCATTCAAAGACTTCACCAAAAGCAAACTCTCGATCAGTGAGCCATGGAGTTGATGCTTGCCTTCTGAAGCAAATGCCCTAGCCCCATCCAAAAGGCTCTTTCTTCGGGCTTCTTTAGCTAGTTCTACCATAATAGGATTGGTCCACCGGATTGCCCATGCCAGCTCTTCCGTGTGCTTGTGCCAGCGGAGCTTTCCCACGATCGGCAGCACAGGAGAATACATGCCAAGGTGCTTAATTAATGCGCAAAACAACTCCCTCTAGCTTCTTCCCCCTCGCCGACGAGTCTATGGAAACGGGGAGGGTATTTCCATGCCATCGATGCCTATAAGGTAAGGTCAACCCAATCCCACACTCCCTTCTGCCCTGCTGGATAGGTAGTTGGAGAGAACCCAGTTAGCCTGTCACTCGCACACCCTTGATTATGCCCTTCTAGCCTCGCGTGTATAACGCGTGTATAAGAAGGTAGGCTTACTCTGAAATGCCTTGAGAACAGCGGAGTGAACTTCTAACTCGTGGAAAGAAAAAATGGAAAGAGCATACCTTATATATAAATAATAAAGGCTAGGGCATTTACCAATGAAGGAAGCGGAGCACCTAACCGTCAGTCTCAGTCTGAGCTCTCTGGAGCTATTCGTGTAAGCCGGGTATTCATAAGAGCAGTTCCTAGCCGCATAGACTTTGACTTTTCTTAGTAGGGCGAGACAAGGGATAAGGCAATCAGAGTAGGCTTTTACCGGCTGGGCGCCTTTTTTCTGGGTCTGTTTTCCTCCTTTCTTTGCCGGAACTCCTACGCCCTCAGATGGGGAAGGAAAGTCAGAGATGGTTAGCGGCTCGAAGAAAGATCTCCTCCGAAAGAGGAAGTGAAGTTACAAGACGGCGGACGTGTAGGTGCAAAGTAGGAAGCTGCCTGGCCAAATAAAGCAAGCCTAGAAGCAAGAAAGGCGTAATCAGATGCTTCCTCAGGCGGATTTTACTAAGCAGGTGAAGAAGATGCGGGACAGCTTAGATTATAGGTGACATCGCTAGCCTTTTCATTCAGTCCGGTTTCCGCCAAGTTTCCTTCTCAGGAGAAGCTGGGTCGCCTTTTGCCGGGAATTCCTACCTATAGGGGGGGAGGTTAGATTGCACGATATAGAAGCATTCCATCATCAATCCTCGTGAAACATTCAATTTAGAAAGGCTTCAGAAAGTTGTCTTTGGCGCCTAGTCTTCAAGTTCTTCTTCAATGTCAATTGTAACTTACTCCAATGCTTTCTTTCACTCCAATGCCACCTCGTTCCTATCTTCTTTTGAGAATACCGGAACATCCTCTGCGCCGTGCCCTGGATATGCCATTTCCGCCTAACCCGAATCTCTTGACTGAGCTGCATTCTTTCCTAACTTTACTTTCTTGTGATGAAAGAATTTCCGAGGTATGCCCTCATCTCCGTCTTAGTCAGTAAAGCTAATCCCCAAAGTTCAAGAAAGACTCCTTTCCGGCTACTCTGGTTTAGTCTTTCCTATCCTTGGCGTCGAGTAAGTACCGGAATCACTCCTATAAAAGAAGTAGGTTTTTGAACTCCCTAACTTCGAAGTCAAGTCAATCTCTAACCCTACCCGATTCGATTCTTTCTTTCCCGGAAGAACTGTCTTTCTTTTCAACTGAGCTGCATTTCCAATCCGTTTAGTCGGTCTCGTACCCAAGTTCCCTTATTTGTTTGCGTAACACTCTTGATATTGAAACCAGAGAATAAGCTTACCGCTCTAAGTCGATCTATTATTCTCTTTCCCTCCAAACCTTCCTAGTCGAGCTTCCACCGCCCCTAAAGAAAGAGATGGGAGCACATCCGTAACTCAACGAAACGACTTAGGGGCACTCATCTCATGGATACCCCTTCTTTTCTTGAGCCAGAGTTGGGGCTTTTGCGGCATCTAGTTCAGTATCAGATAGAGCAGATAGTTCAGTCCTTGGCAAAGAAGGTTGACTTCTCTGTCACTTCCGTACTTCTGTAACTTCACTGAAAGCAGAGGAAGAGTAGGACTAGGAGTGGGAAGCACCTATATTTGGCACGTATCAATAGCAGTAGCTTTAGCAGTAGGAGTAGGAATAGGCCCAATAGACTGAGATTAGTGGGTAGCTTTAGTGGCTTGTTTAGCGATTGCGCATTGCCGTGCTTTGTTTAATAAGGATTTCTTACTCTTAGGCATGAGAGGAAGTAAGCATTTCGCGTTCTGGGAAAGGAAGGAAAGAAGAGTTAACAGGAGTAGCAGGTAATCTCAGATCAGGTTACTCCAATTCATTCAATTTCTTCATTGAATGTGTAGTAAGAATGGCTTGTGCAATAATAATAAAGATTGGAAATTAGCCCTAGATTCAGTCTCTGGTATGAGATGAGTGTATGGTGATACAAATTTCCTATATCCTGAAAGAAGTTGCTGAAAAGCAGTCGAAGAAGGAGGAGGGAAGCTGTAGGGGGTAGACAGGAGCGGTAGAAGACTTCCTTCCTTTCTAGCTCTGTAGGGAGAGAATGCCAAAGAATAGTCTAACTGAACTGTTAAAAAGAATAGTATAGAAAAGACTCCTTACGCCGACTAAGCACTTACCAGAGAGCTAACCTCAGTGAAAGGTTAAAGCAAGGAGAGCAGCAATCGTCTGAATGCCGTCTTCATTCAGTTGAATGCCGCAGATGGTCTTCTCCATAATAGGAAAGGGAAATGCTCACTACTAAGAGCGCATTCTTCCTTACTTTTCGCTACCGCAGCAGATGTTTAGGGGAAGACTGTCAGATAGCTTAATGGGATGAAGGACTAATTGCCCGGTCTTCTTCGCTCAGTGGTCCTCCTCTGGTCCCAGTCGATTCCTAACTTCGCTATCCCTTTCAGGAGAACCGCTAAGCCAGCCTGACTCGGATGAGTGAAAGAGTTGCTATCAGAGTGAATTGTTAAGAAATATCATAAGAGAACAAATAAAAGAATGATGCCTGACTTCAGTCAGTCAACTGCCAATTAGGGCGAGGCCTACCTCCTATCAGAACGATTGGATAAAAAGGGGGAATGAGAATATGGTTTTCGACCTTCCAAGATGGCTAATTCATAAAAAAAAATGCCTTTCTTCTTTCTAAGTAAATAAGTAACTTCGTGTCCAAAGAATGGGCATCAAGCTGATGATTTGCCCTTCGATTCCGATCTTCGCGCAATTTATGTAAAGAACGTTCTTTTCTGGGAAGCTCTTGCTTATACGTGCTGTACGACTCAACAGCACGCTCTCAAAACAGGGAAACCGGTGCAAAGCATTCTTCTTTCTGATGTCCCTGGGCTCCTTCTGGCGCTTCAAAGGATGGCTAATTAAAGTAAATGCAATGATTTTCTCTTCCTAGAAAGGTTGTTAGGCTTAGGGTGAAATTG